GAGGAGTTTTATTCTTGCTCGGTTGTTCATTATTGGTTTGCTCTATATGTAAGTTTGTGCGTGGTTTGTCTTCTGGCTCTAGATGGGTCGGTAGGGTTCATTTTTAATAATTCTCATTAGTTGTTATTATTCATCAAGTATTCTTGTAGTTAGTAATGCGTTTTAGTTTCGGTTAAATTTTGTGCCAGCAGCCGCGGTTATACCTTGGATGCAGTTGAACATGTTTGGCTTGATAGTTTTATGATTTTGATTGGTTTAGGTTTTATATTGGGTGGTTGGTTGGGTGAAATTTTTATTCTTGTTATTTTCCTTATTTTTATGTTTGGAGGCTATGAAATTCTTTTTTTAAACTAGGATTAGATACCCTATTATTTTAGAATGTTAATTTTTGTGCTGGAGTAGTATTAGTTATGTTCTTGAAACTTAAAGAATTTGGCGGTATCTTATTCCGTTCAGAGGAACCTGTCTCGTTATCGATAGTCCACGTTGGACCTTACTTGGTTGCTATGGTTTGTATACCGCCGTTTATTTGATTATGCTTTTAGGGGTTTTAATTTTCTGGTTCCTTTATTTTGATTTATTTCAGGTCAAGGTGCAGCTTGTTTCTAAGTGTTATTGATGGGTTACATTGGTTTTTGTTTATTTGGATTGTTGGTTGAGATTATTGATATGAAATTGGATTTGATTGTAATGTTTTGTAGATTGTTATCATGATATCTGGTTCTAAGATATGTACACATCGCCCGTCGCTCTCGTTTGTTTTTAATGAGATAAGTCGTAACAAAGTGGTTGTACCGGAAGGTGTGGCTGGAGTGATTGTCAGATCATTTCTGTTAGTTGAGATTTCATTTACGCTGAATTTTTTGCCGTGCAATTCGGCATGGTCTGATTATTGATTGTCTTGTTGTCTGTTTTAGTTTAGGTTAAGGAGGGTTCGGTAAAATATTATTTTGTTGTTGTATTCTTTTGATTTAATTTTTATTACGATAGTTTACTTGTACTGTAAAGGGTTGTTTGTTTATTTTTTTGGAAGCTGGCTTGTTTTGTCGTACCTTGTGTATCAGGGTTCATTGAATTTTATTATTTATTTTTATTTCCCGATTTTAAAGGAGTTAATGATTTATTTTGGTTGCTGTTTCATTAGCATTAAGGATAAGTTGTTGGTAGTGAAATGTTATTCGTCTTTAGTGGTTTCTGGTTCTTCAAGAAATGAATTTAATTCATGCATCTTGTTTAGATTTTTACTGTTGTTTATTTTTTTTTACTTGATGTTAAGATTAGGGGGGATTAGCTCCTTATTTTATTTTTATAATTTTCATTTTAATTTGGTTTTGTGGATTTTATAGTGATTTTCAATTTGATTATGTTAAAATTTTATTTTTCTTTTTCTTTATTTTGGTTTATTTATTTTGTTTATTGGAGTGTTTCCTTTATTTTTTATTGGATTGTAATTATTGTGGAATTAGTAAATTTTGTTTAGTTGTGTTGTTTTTATCTTGCGTTTAATTTCTTTTGAGGAATTAGGCAAAATTTGTGTCCGCCTGTTTAACAAAAACATCTCTTCTTGTTAGTTTTTGAAGTATGGCCTGCCCGCTGACTTGAGTGTTGAAGGGCCGCGGTATTTTGACCGTGCAAAGGTAGCATAATCATTAGTTCTTTAATTGTGATCTGGAATGAATGGCTTGACGAGACACGAGCTGTCTTAAATTGGATGTTTTATTGAATTTGGTTTTTGAGTTAAAATTCTTAGATGTTTTTATGGGACGAGAAGACCCTATAGAGTTTGACATTTTGTTTACTTATTTGTTTATTGTTTGTTTTAGTTTTGGTAAGTGGGCTTTTTGTTTTGTTGGGGTGATGAGAGGAATGGGTTTAAACTCCTCTTTATCTTGGTTATATTGATTTATATTTATTTGATCCATTTGTTTTGATTATAAGATTAAATTACCTTAGGGATAACAGCGTTATCCCCCTTGAGAGTTCTTATCGGCAGGGGGGCTTGCGACCTCGATGTTGGATTAAGATGAATTTTTGGTGTAGGAGCTAAAATTTGTATTGGGTCTGTTCGACCTTTGAAATCTTACATGATCTGAGTTCAAACCGGCGTGAGCCAGGTTGGTTTCTATCTATAAGTGTTTTTTTTACCTTAGTACGAGAGGACCAGGTATTTGGAATAATTTTGTTGTTGTTGAATTTTATTAACTGTTATGCTATTTTGGCAGATAAGTGCACTGGATTTAGAATCTATTAATGTAAATTTTATTTTACAAGTAGTATTTTGTTATGTTAAGCTTTTTATTTTTTGTTGTTGTGTTTTTGTTGTTGGTTATTTTTGTTTTGGTTGGGGTGGCATTTCTTACTCTTTTGGAACGAAGGGTTTTAGGATACATTCATGTCCGCAGGGGTCCTAATAGGGTTGGTTTTGTTGGTATTCTTCAGCCCTTTAGAGATGCAATTAAGTTGTTTTCTAGGGAGCAGTATTTTCCTTTAGTTTCTAATTATTTGGTTTATTATTTTTCTCCTGTTTTTGCACTTTTCCTTTCTTTGTTGATTTGGTTGTTGATTCCTTACTTGAGAGGGTTTGTGTCTTTTGAGTTGGGCTTGTTGTTTTTTTTGGCTTGTACTAGACTTGGTGTTTATACTGTTATGATTGCTGGTTGGTCTTCTAATTCTAGTTATTCTTTGTTGGGTGGTTTACGTGCTTTGGCTCAAACTATTTCTTATGAGGTTAGATTGGCTTTTATTTTGTTTTCTTTTGTGGTTTTAGTCTGTAGTTATAATTTGGTTTATTTTTGTTTGTTTCAGGTTTATGTTTGATTAATTTTCTTTTCTTTTCCCTTGTCTTTTGTTTGGTTTATTTCTTGTTTGGCAGAGACAAATCGTACTCCTTTTGATTTTGCTGAGGGGGAGTCTGAGTTGGTTTCTGGTTTTAATGTTGAGTATGGTGGTGGTGGGTTTGCGTTGATTTTCTTGGCTGAATATGCTAGTATTCTTTTTATGAGATTGTTGTTTTGTATTATTTTTTTGGGGTGTGATCTTTATTCTTTACTTTTTTATGTTAGGTTGTCCTTGATTTCTTTTTTGTTTGTTTGGGTTCGTGGTACTTTACCACGGTTTCGTTATGATAAGTTGATGTATTTGGCTTGAAAGAGTTTTTTGCCCCTTTCTTTAAACTATCTTTTGTTTTTTGTTGGTGTTAAGTTAATGGTTTTTTCTTTGTTGTAGGTGTATTAATTTAGGCATTTAAGTTAATAGAAGGCTTGAACTTCTCTCATAGTGATTTCAAGGCACTAGGCTTTTCTTATTGCTTATTTAACTAGTTTGTTGTTTTGTCTCATGTGTTTATTATTGCGGGGCTTGCAATGTAGTATAGGAAGTATAGGACTGTTAGGATTTGTCCTGTTAGGATGTATGGTTCTTCTACTGGTCGGGCTCCAATTCAGGTTAGCAGGATTACTGTATTTGTTATTGTTCAGAATATTACTTGGTTTACTGGGTAGAATTGTGTTCCTCGGAATTTTGATTTGATCGTTGGTATGATGAGTAGGATTGCGATTGATATAGCGAGTGCAATTACTCCTCCAAGCTTGTTTGGGATTGACCGTAGGATTGCATATGCGAATAGGAAGTATCATTCTGGTTGGATGTGTACTGGTGTTACGAGTGGGTTTGCTGGTGTGAAGTTGTCTGGATCTCCTAGGAGATATGGTTCCTTTAGAGTTAGGATTGATAGTAGTATAATTATTACTGCGAATCCTACGATGTCCTTTACTGTGAAGTATGGATGGAATGGGATTTTGTCTGTGTTTTTGTTTAATCCTAATGGGTTGTTAGATCCCGTTTGGTGTAGGAATAGTAGGTGGATTAGAACTATTGCGGCTATAACGAATGGTATTAGGAAGTGGAGTGCGAAGAATCGGGTTAGGGTTGCGTTATCTACGGCAAATCCTCCTCATACTCATTGTACTATTTCGTTTCCTACGTAGGGGATTGCTGATAGTAGGTTTGTGATTACGGTTGCTCCTCAAAATGATATTTGTCCTCATGGTAGTACATATCCTAGGAATGCTGTTGCAAATATTATGAATAGAATTAGTACTCCTACTGATCATGTGTGTATGAATTTGTATGATCCGTAGTATATGTTTCGTCCTGTATGAATGTATAAGCAAATGAAGAATGTTGATGCTCCATTTGCGTGTAGTGTTCGTAGTAGTCATCCATAGTTTACGTCTCGGCAGATGTGTCTTACTCTGGAGAATGCGGTGTTGGCATCTGGGCAGTAGTGTATGGCTAGGAATAGTCCTGTTAGGATTTGTAAGACTAGGCAAATTCCTAGTAAAGATCCGAAGTTCCATCATCTTCTAATGGTTGATGGTGTTGGTAGGTCTACTAGGGCATTATTTGCGATTTTGATAAGGGGGTGTTTGTTTCGTATGGGTTTATTCATTAGTTTACGTGTCGTAGCGGTCCCCTTGAGATTCTAATAATGTTTACCACTACAATTAGTGTGAGTAATATGTATATTACTAGTATGATTGTTATTGTTCCTGTATTTTGGTTGTATATTATTGTTGTTGATGTAATGATTTCGTTTTCTGTTGTTATGTTGTATGAGTTTATTTCTTTGTTGTTTGTTTGGTCTGGTATAATGTATATTAGTGCTGGTGATGTTATTATTGCGACTAGGATTATCTTGTTTGATGGTGAAAATATTTCGTTTGATGCTAGTCTTGTTATGTATATGAATAGTACTAGTATTCCCCCGATTATGATTATGAATAGGATGTATGAGAATCAGAATCTTTTGTATATAGTTCCTCTAATTAGGCATGTTAGTGTGGTTTGTAGGAGTAGTATTATTCCTATGGCTAGTGGGTGTTTTATTTGTGTAAATATTAATCTGGTTATTATTCTTGTTGATATTAATAGTTTTGTTATATCAGGGGGTATTTTATTTAAAATGTTAGTTTTGGGGACTGATGAAATGGCGTTAATGTCTTTCCTCTGAAGTTTTAAAAGGTTGTTCCTTATTTTTGGTTTACAAGACCAATATTTTTGTTAAATTATTAAAACATTTTAATGTCGATGTGGTTGTATCTTTTTATTCTTTACTTTTGTGGTGTTTGGACTTTTTCTTCTGGTCGTAAGCATTTACTGGTTACTTTATTGAGATTGGAATTTATTGTTTTGGTTTTATATCTTTCGGTTTATTTTTACTTGTGTGGGTTTAATTATGGATTATTTTTCGTTGTTTATTTCTTGATTTTTTCGGTTTGTGAAGGCTCGTTGGGTTTGTCTATTTTGGTTTCTATAATTCGTAGTCATGGTAATGATTATTTTCGTTCTTATAGAGTTCTTCAATGTTAAGGTTTCTTTGTTTTTTATTATTTTTGACCCCGTTGTGTTTTTCTTATTCTTGGTGGTTGGTTTGTTCATTGTTGTTTGTGGTTTCCTTCCTATATCTTTTTTCTTTTCCTTATTTTTTTTGTTGGGGTAGTTTGGGCTATTTTTTTGGCTGTGATGTTATTTCTTACGGTCTTATTCTTTTGAGTCTGTGGATTTGTGTTCTTATGATTTTGGCTAGAGAGTCTATTTTTCGTTCAAATTACTTTCCTGGATTTTTTCTCTTTGTTGTGGTTTTTCTTGTTGTTATGTTGTATTGTACTTTTAGAAGAATTAGTTTGCTTTCATTTTATGTTTTCTTTGAGAGTAGATTAATCCCTACTTTGTTTCTTATTTTGGGTTGGGGGTATCAGCCGGAGCGTATTCAGGCTGGTATTTATTTGTTGTTTTATACTTTGTTGGCTTCTCTTCCTTTGTTGGTTGGTATTTTATTTATTTATAGTTCGTTGGGCTCGTTGTGTTTATTTTTGTTGCGAGGGGGTATTGTTGGCGGTTTGTTTTATATTTGTATAGTGTTGGCCTTTTTGGTCAGGATGCCTATATTTTTAGTTCATTTGTGGCTTCCTAGGGCTCATGTGGAAGCTCCCGTTTCTGGTTCAATGATTTTAGCTGGTGTTTTGTTAAAGCTTGGTGGTTATGGTTTGCTTCGGGTTTTCCCTATTTTATCTAGGTTTGGCTTTGGATTTGGTGTTGTTTGGGTTGTTTTGGGTTTAGTTGGTGGCTCATTGGTTAGTTTATTTTGTATGCGGCAGACTGATTTGAAGTCATTAATTGCCTATTCGTCCGTGGCTCATATGGGTATAGTTATTGGTGGTATTATAACTATGGGTTATTGGGGAGTGTGTAGATCCTTCGCTTTGATGATTGCCCATGGTTTGTGTTCTTCTGGTCTTTTTTGTCTTTCTAATATTTCCTATGAGCGGTTTGGTAGTCGTAGATTGTTGGTTAATAGGGGTTTAATGAACCTAATACCTAGCATGGCTATGTGGTGGTTTTTGTTAAGTGCTTGTAATATGGCTGCCCCGCCTTCTCTTAATCTTCTCGGTGAGATTGGGTTGTTGAGTAGTTTGGTGTCGTGATCTTGATATCTTATGTTTGTTTTGGTTTTTTTATCCTTTTTTAGTGCGGCTTATACTCTTTATATGTATTCTTATAGTCAGCACGGCTCTGTTTTTTCTGGTTTGTATTCTTGTTCGTTGGGTTATGCTCGTGAGTTTTTGTTGTTGTTTTTGCACTGGTTTCCGTTAAATTTGGTTATTTTAAGGGTTGATTTTGCTGTTTTTTGGGTTTAAGGCTGTGGATAATATTATGTCTGAATAGTTTAATTTAAAATACCGATTTGTGGTGTCGGTGATGTAGTTTTGTTGCTTTGGACTGTGATGCCTATTTCTATTTGTTTTGCTAGATTTGTTTTTTTGTTTCTTTTGGGTTGATTTTGCTGTTTTTTGGGCGTTTATTTTATTTTGTGTGATTTAGTTTATTTTGTTGATTGGATGATTGTTAGATTGAATGGGAGTTCTGTTGTTATGACTTTTTTGTTTGATTGAATGTCTTTATTGTTTATGGGTTTTGTTTTTATTATTTCTTCTCTTGTTATTTTGTATAGTGATGATTATATATTTGGTGATTTAAATATTTTTCGATTTATTTTGTTAGTTTTAATGTTTGTGGTTTCTATAATGTTTTTGATTGTTAGTCCTAATATAATCAGTATTTTGTTGGGTTGGGATGGTTTAGGTTTGGTTTCTTATCTTTTGGTAATTTATTATCAAAATGTGAGGTCTTATGGTGCTGGAATGCTTACTGTTTTGTCTAATCGTATTGGTGATGTAGCTTTATTAATGGGCATTGCTTGAATAATTAACTTTGGTAGTTGGAGATTTATTTATTATTTAGATTTTTTGTCTGGTTCTATTGAAATGGGGTTGATCTCTTTCCTGGTTGTTTTGGCAGCTATAACTAGGAGTGCCCAGATTCCTTTCTCTTCTTGGTTGCCTGCGGCGATGGCCGCTCCTACTCCCGTATCTGCTTTAGTGCACTCTTCTACCTTGGTTACTGCCGGTGTTTATTTGTTGATTCGTTTTAGACCTTCATTTGGTTATTTGTTAAATGTTGTTTTGTTGTTGATTTCTGGCTTGACTATGTTTATAGCTGGTCTTGGGGCTAATTTTGAGTATGATTTAAGGAAGATTATTGCTTTGTCAACTTTGAGACAATTGGGTCTTATAATTATGACTATTTCTGTTGGTCTTTCTGGCTTGGCTTTTTTTCATTTGTTGACTCATGCTTTGTTTAAGGCCTTGTTGTTCATGTGTGCTGGTGGTGTAATTCATTCTATGGGCGATTCTCAGGATATTCGCTTCATGGGTGGCCTATCTGTTTATATGCCTTTCACTTCTTCCTGTTTAATAGTTTCTAATTTTGCTTTGTGTGGTATACCCTTTTTGGCTGGTTTTTATTCTAAGGATTTTATTCTGGAGATGTTTTCTATGAGATATGTGAATGTTTTTGGTTTTTTTTTATTATTTGTTTCTACAGGCTTAACGGTTTGTTATTCTTTTCGTTTGTTTTATTTTGTTTTGTGTGGTGATTTTAATTTTGTTTCTTCTTATTCTATGTCTGAGACTAATTATAATATGGTTGTGGGTATAGTTGGTTTGTTGACTATGTCGGTTCTTGGGGGTAGTTCTTTAATGTGACTAATTTGTCCTACTCCTTCTGTTATTTGTTTGCCTTATTACTTGAGGTTTCTTACCTTTTTGGTAGTATTGTTAGGGGGTTGATTGGGTTATGAGATTTCTGGTTTTAAGTTTAGTGATTATTTATTTTCTGTATATTATTATGGTATTTCTTCGTTTTCTGGTTCTATGTGATTTATGCCTTTTTTTTCTACTTATGGTGTTTCTTTCGGGCCTTTGGGGTTTGGTTATAGGTCAATGAAGGTTTTTGATTCTGGTTGGATAGAGTATTTTGGTGGTCAAGGTTTATATTGAGTTCTTTTTAATCTTGGTAGGGTTAACCAATGGGCTCAGTACAGCAGTTTGAGGGTGTTTTTAGGTTTTTTTGTTATGTGGGTTGTTATTCTATTGTTTTTATTAGCTTTTTACTTGAATAGCTTATTTTAGAGCGCGACGCTGAAGATGTCGATGAGGTTTTTAGACCTTTAAGTATGTATTTATAAAAGTTGGTCTTTATCTTTACAGTGAAAGTGTAATGTTTTATTAAACTATATAAATTAGAAGTGTAAACGGATTTTAACCGCTATAGTGATAAGTTAGCAGCATTCACTTTTTCTGTCACTTCTTTAACTGGAATTACTTTGATTCACTTATATTATTAACAATAATATACCTCTTTTTGGTTTCAGTTAAGTTGAGTAGATAGTGAGGATAGGTTTGACTATCTAGGATCAGGTCGAAACTGATTGCAAGTTGTTGCTTCTCACTTGTTTGTGAGGCTAGCTGTATTTGTTGCAGCACTTTTTGAATGCAACTCAAATGTTATTGTTAACTATAGTCCCTAGTTTCTTCATTCTAATGACCCTTGGTTTCATTCGTGGTATAGTCCGATGATTAGGATTAGGAGGAATGCTGATCTAATTAGTGCCCATGATTTTATTCTTGATGTTGTTATTGTGATTGGTATTGGTAGCAATAATGCAATTTCTACATCGAAAATTATGAAGATTACTGCAATTAGGAAGAATCGTGATGAGAAAGGTAGTCGTGCTGAGTTTTTGGGGTCAAATCCGCATTCAAAGGGGGATCTTTTTTCTCGGTCTTCATTGTTTTTTTTTGAGATTAAGGTTGCTAGGTATATTACTACTGCTGATAATATAATTGTGATTGTTGTTAATGTTATGATTATTATTATTACTTATCTTGCTTTCACAAATTTCTTGATTGGAAGTCAAGTATACTTTACTTGTATTAGATAGGTAATTTATCTTCCTCATCAGTAGATTGAGATATATAGGAATAGTCATACTACATCTACGAAGTGTCAGTATCATGCTGCTGCTTCAAATCCGAAGTGGTGGTTTGATGAGAAGTGTAGGGCTGTTTGCCGTAGTAGGCATGTTGTTAGGAATGTTGTTCCGATAATGACGTGTAGTCCGTGGAATCCTGTTGCTATGAAGAATGTTGATCCGTAGGCGGAGTCTGCAATTGTGAATGGGGCTTCGATGTATTCATAGGCTTGGAGTGCAGTGAAATAAAGCCCTAGTAGTACTGTGAAGAATAATCCTTGCGTTGCCTGTCTGAAGTTATTTTCTAGTAGTCCGTGGTGTGCTCATGTTACAGTTACTCCTGAGGCAAGTAGAATTGCGGTATTTAGTAATGGGACTTGTAGTGGGTTGAATGGTTGGATTCCTGTGGGCGGTCATGTTGATCCTAGTTCAATTGTTGGTGATAGTCTTCTGTGGAAGAATGCTCAGAAGAATGATGCGAAGAATAGTACTTCTGAGATAATGAATAGAATTATTCCCCATCGTAATCCTTTTGTTACTATTTTTGTGTGTAGTCCTTGATATGTTCCTTCTCGGGTGATGTCTCGTCATCATTGAATTATAGTTAGTACGGTGATTATGGCTCCAATTCCCAGTAGGCTATCGTCGTATTGGTGGAATCATTTGATTAATCCTATTAGCGTTACCATTGCTCCGATTGCTCCTGTGAGTGGTCAAGGTCTTTTATTTACTATGTGGAATGGGTGGTTTTCATGGTTTGACATTAATTTACTTCTCTAGAGTATAGTGTTCTTAGGATTGCAAATACGTATGATTGGATAATGGCTACTGCTGCTTCTAGAATTAGAAGGAGGATTTGTGCTGTAATTAGTACTGTGAGTAGGGTGTGGTTTATTCTGGGTCCATTGTTTCCTAGGAGGGTGAGAAGTAAATGGCCAGCAATTATATTTGCTGTTAGTCGTACTGCTAGTGTCCCTGGTCGAATGAGGTTTCTGATTGTTTCAATGATAACTATAAATGGTATTAGTATTGTTGGTGTTCCTTGTGGTACTAGGTGTTCGAACATATGATTAGTGTTTTTGACTCATCCGAATAATATGAATCTTGTTCATAGGGGTAATGCTAATGTTAGTGTAAGGGTCAAGTGGCTTGTTCTGGTGAATACGTATGGGAACAGGCCCAAGAAGTTATTTATTAGGATTATTAGGAATAGTGAGGTGAAGATGAATGAGTTTCCTTTGTTTTGATTTCCTTTTCTTAGGATTGTTTTTATTTCCTTGTGAAGTTTATTTATTAGTAATCTGATTATTATGTTATTTCGTGAGGGAATTAATCAAATTCTTGTTGGGATTAGTAGTAACCCCACAATCGTTCTTGTTCAGTTTAGTGGAAGTCTGCTGATTTCTGTGGTTGGGTCAAAGATTGAGAATAGATTTCTTATCATTTTCAGTTTATTTTGTTGACACTAATGTTGCTTTTTGTTGATGTTGTTCTATTTGGAAATTGTGTGAAATAGTTTATGATGTTGAATATTAGGAACGTTGTTAGAAATATAATGTATAGTATTATTCATTCTATTGGTATTATTTGAGGTATAAAAGGATATCATTGTTGATTACTTCAGTTTGACATTCTGATGTTATATAATTAACTAATCCTTTCATCAGGGATAGTTGCTAAATTATCATGAGCTGGTTTAAGAGACCATTACTTGCTTTCAGTCACCTGATGATTCTATTAGATTTGAAACTCAGTTAATGAAGTGTTTTGCTGGTACGCTTTCGATCGTAATGGGTATAAATCTATGGTTTGCTCCGCAGATTTCTGAGCATTGCCCGTATAGTAGTCCAGGACGGTTAATAGAGAATCTAATTTGGTTTAATCGTCCTGGTGTGGCATCTGTTTTTACTCCTAATCTTGGGATTGTTCATGAGTGTAGTACGTCTGCTGCTGTGACGATTAATCGGATTGGTGAGTTTATTGGTAGAACAACTCGGTTGTCTGTGTCTAGTAGTCGGAATGTTCTTGCTTGTTGTTCATCCTGTGGTGTTATATATGAATCAAATTCTAGTTTTGTGAAGTCTGAATATTCATATCTTCAGTATCATTGGTGTCCTACTGCTTTTAGTGTTAGTGCTGGGTTGTGGATTTCGTCTATTAGGTATAGGAGTCGTAGGGATGGTATGGCGATGAACACTAAGATGATTGCTGGTGCAATTGTTCATGTGGTTTCAATTATTTGTCCTTCTAGTATAAATCGTCTGGTTTGCTTGCTTCGGGTTAGGGTAACTATTGTGTATGATACAGTTGCGGTAATTATTAATATAATTATTAGTACATGGTCATGGAAGAAGACTAGCTGTTCTATAATGGGGGATGCTCCATCTTGTAGTCCTATGTTTAATCATGTCGTCATTAATTCTAATGAAAGCCTGAAGCTTTATGTTTGGAGCTTAAATCCACCGCACTTATCTGCCACGTTAGACTTCTTGGGCTATTTAGTTATTAATTAGTGAGATGGTTGGTAGTTCTGAGTATCTGTGTTCTGCTGGTGGGAAATTTTGTAATCACTCAATTGAGTTTCTTGTTTGGGTTGGGAATAGGATTTGTCGGTTTGATGAAATTCTTTCTCAAATGATAAATAGGAATATTATCACTCTTACGAACGAAATTGTTGATCCTATTGATGAGATGATGTTTCATGTTGTGTAGGCGTCTGGGTAGTCTGAGTACCGTCGTGGTATACCAGCTAGTCCTAGGAAGTGTTGTGGGAAGAATGTTATGTTTACTCCTGTAAACATAACGGCGAATTGTGCCTTTAGTCACTTAGGGTTTATAGTAAGTCCAGTGAATAGGGGGAATCATTGGATGAAGCCTGCTATGATTGCGAACACTGCTCCTATTGACAGTACATAGTGGAAATGGGCAACTACGTAGTATGTGTCATGTAGTACAATATCGATTGATGAGTTTGCAAGGACTACTCCTGTTAGCCCTCCTATTGTGAATAGGAATACAAATCCTATGGCTCATAGGCAGGCTGCTCTGTATGTTATTTGTGATCCGTACATTGTTGCTAGCCATCTGAAGATTTTGATTCCTGTGGGCACTGCAATGATTATAGTTGCTGATGTGAAGTATGCTCGTGTATCAACGTCTATTCCTACTGTGAATATGTGGTGTGCTCATACTACAAACCCTAATAACCCAATTGCTAGTATAGCAAAGATTATTCCCAGGTTTCCGAATGCTTCCTTCTTTCCTCTTTCATGGCAGATAATGTGGGAGATTATACCGAATCCTGGTAGAATTAAAATGTATACTTCAGGGTGTCCAAAGAATCAGAATAGGTGTTGGTATAGGATTGGGTCTCCCCCTCCTGCTGGGTCGAAGAATGATGTGTTTAGGTTGCGATCGGTTAGTAGTATAGTGATTGCTCCTGCTAGTACCGGTAGCGACAATAGGAGGAGAAGTGCTGTAATGGCGACTGATCACACAAATAGTGGGATCCGTTCGGGCTTTATGCTCTTTGGCTTTATGTTGATTGTTGTTGAAATGAAGTTTACTGCTCCTAGGATTGATGATACACCTGCTAGGTGAAGAGAGAAGATGGCTAGGTCTACGGATGCCCCGGCGTGTGCAATCCCTCTTGCAAGGGGAGGATATACTGTTCATCCTGTCCCTGCTCCGCTTTCTACTGTTCTACTTGCAAGTAGGAGTGTTAATGATGGTGGGAGTAACCAGAATCTCATGTTGTTTATTCGTGGGAATGCCATGTCTGGTGCTCCGAGTATTAATGGTACTAGTCAGTTTCCGAATCCACCAATTATAATTGGCATAACCATGAAGAAGATTATAACGAATGCGTGTGCTGTTACGATGACGTTGTAAATTTGGTCATCTCCGATTAAAGACCCAGGTTGTCCTAGTTCTGTTCGGATAAGTATTCTAAGGGATGTCCCTACTATACCTGATCAGGCACCAAATACGAAGTATAATGTTCCAATGTCCTTGTGGTTGGTTGAAAAAAACCATCGGCTAAAAATTAGTGGAGTGGCTGAGATTAATTAGTAGGCGATAGGCTGTAAATCTATTTAGGGGCGTTGACGTTGCTCTTCCACTATGATAATTAGCCTTGTATTCATTTTGTGATGACAGAATGCAATTCTGTAGGGGTAGGTGTAAGGCTTACCAAGGCCTAAAGGTCGAACGTCCTTTATTTATAGCTTTGAAGGTTATTAGTTTGGTTTAACTTAAGGCCTTCCCTCTGGTCTTAGTTTGTTCTGATGATGATTGTGCATATTATTGCTCCTATTAATGAAATGGACGACAGGGTAATAGCTCTAATATTTTTGGTTGGTTTGGCTTTGTGTAATTGGATGTTTCACTTTGATTCTGTGCTTAGGATTATAAATCTTGAATAGGAAATTTTTAGATAGTAGTATAGTGTAATTAGCGATATGACTACTATAATGGTTGCTATGGGTATTAGTTCATTTATGGTTATTGCCTGGATGATGAATCACCTTGGCAGGAACCCTAAAAATGGTGGAAGTCCTCCTAAGGATAGCAGTGAGGTAAACATTATAAACTTCATTAGTTTATTTTCCTTGTTTGTTATTAGGATTTGGTTGATAAATGATACTCTAGTTAGTTTAATGACTGAAAGTACTGTTAGCACTAATGCTGAGTAGATTGCGAAGTATATAACCCACATGTTGTCCCCCGTAATTAGTGCTATTAGTATTCATCCGGTGTGGTTGATGGATGAGTATGTTAGGATTTTTCGTATTGAGGTTTGATTGAGTCCTCCGATTGCTCCTACGATTGTTGACGTTAAAATGACTCTGAATACAAAGGTATTGGCCTCTATTAGGTATGATATTAGCATCATGGGTGCGGCCTTCTGGATTGTTATTAGTAGTCCACAATTTTCTCATCTTAATCCTTCCATGACTCCTGGGAACCACCAGTGGAATGGTGCAGCCCCTCTCTTTAAGAGCAGAGGTGTGCAAACAATTATTGGCGTATAAGGGGTTCCTACGTTCGTGAGTGTGAACAGGTCTTCTGTTACCGTTTTTATTACTACTATGAATAATAGAGTTGCTGAAGCTAGTACTTGAACGATAAAGTACTTTAACGATGCTTCTGTGTTGTATATATTTTTGATGTTAGATATCAGTGGAATAAATGATATTAAATTTACTTCCAGTCCTATTCATGCGCCAATTCATGAGTTGGACGATACAGATACTAACATACCTCTTACTAAGGTGATTAGTAATAGGATTTTGGTTGAGTTACTGGGCATTAGAGAAGAGAGTATTTACTCTATTTATGGGGTATGAACCCATTAGCTTTGTCTTAGCTTACTTTTCTAGTTTAGGTTTGCTTTTTATACATCTTGGTGTATGGTGCACGGTGGCTTTTGATGCTTGATGGTGACAGTTTAATTCTGTTGGATGTAATGAAGGTAGTTTGCACTACATGTTTTATCCTATCACGATAGTCCTTTAATCAGGCTCATCATT